CACATTATCTGGATCTAAAGTCTCAGTCAAAATATGATATATGGGTCATATCTTTGTAGCAACTGACAACTTTTTGCATAAAAAATGAACCAGTCGTAAAGCAAAATAGAGAAAGGTGTGGATAAATGGAAATATGAGAGAAAGACAGAAAAGAATATAAATGACATAGAATTCCAATATGTAAGGTCTATAAACCACTTAAAAAAACAGTGTAATAAAGCATCACTACGGATTCATCCAAAATATAATAAATAGAATGAATCCTCTTATAAATCAAAAATAAAGAGCTTCGAGCCAATAAAGACTGAGAAAATTGACTCAAGAACAAATTGAATTTCATCATTAGCTCCATTGTAGAATTAAGACCTAACCATTGAATAAGAAGCGGTGGGGACGATGAAACCCGTGAATACAAAAATTTTGATGATTTCAAAATGAATCTTAACGATTCACAGGTCGGGATGGCGGAACGTACCGAAACTCTATTCATCTAGCTGATAAAACACGAGCTAATCCTACAATTGAAACGGAAATAGAGATCAAAAGAGTAAATATCCGCCCGCGAAAACTTTATTTTAATTGCTAAATTTGGGTCAATATGTTAACTACAAAACAAAAAAAGGATTAGGACCTTCTATTTGCACAAATCATTGAAATTCGATTTCTTGCTTCAATTTTTGGAAATTTCTAATAAAATCGAAAAATTGGAGTTATCTATTTCAACAAGATATAAAAATGACTAATCTGATCTATTAGATAAGTTTATTAATAATTCGACGAAATCTTAAACAATCGACTCATTGGATTTATTACTCAATATAAAATACATGTATTTCTGAATTAAAATGGAATCTTAATTCCAATTAAATATTTTAGATTTCGAATACTTTTCTCTTTTATTTCGTCGCGAGGAGCCGGATGAGGTGAAAATCTCATGTCCGGTTCTGAAGTAGAGGTGGAATTCAAAAAAAAAACATCAACTATAACCCCAAAAGAACTAGATTCCGCAAACAACATAGAGGAAGAATGAAAGGAATATCTTATCGAGGCAATCATATTTGTTTCGGTAAATATGCTCTTCAGGCACTTGAACCCGCTTGGATCACATCTAGACAAATAGAAGCAGGCCGACGAGCAATGACACGAAATGTGCGTCGTGGCGGAAAATTATGGGTACGCATTTTTCCAGACAAACCTGTTACACAAAGACCCGCGGAAACCCGGATGGGTTCAGGGAAAGGATCCCCTGAATATTGGGTAGCTGTTGTTAAACCCGGTCGAATACTTTATGAAATAAGTGGAGTAACAGAAAATATAGCTAGAAGGGCTATTTCAATAGCAGCATCTAAAATGCCTATACGAACTCAATTCATTATTTCGGAATTAAAGATGTAAAACCAAGAGAAATGAGTCTTGGAGATAACAAAAATTGCGGGTTTCCTTTTGTTTTGGAAAAACAATATTTCTTTTTTTCTTCATCCTTTGCATTGAAAGAAAAGATTCAAAAATGATATGATTCAACCTCAGACCTATTTAAACGTAGCGGATAACAGTGGGGCTCGAGAATTGATGTGTATTCGAATAATAGGAGCTAGCAATCGCCGATATGCTCATATTGGCGACGTTATTGTTGCTGTGATCAAAGAAGCAGTGCCAAACATGCCTCTAGAAAGATCAGAAGTAGTCAGAGCTGTAATTGTACGTACTTGTAAAGAACTCAAACGTGATAACGGTATGATAATACGATATGACGACAATGCTGCAGTTGTTATTGATCAAGAAGGAAATCCAAAAGGAACTCGAATTTTTGGCGCCATCGCTCGGGAATTGAGACAATTAAATTTTACTAAAATAGTTTCACTGGCTCCTGAGGTATTATAAAATGAGATCTTGATGTGTTTATAGGGGGTATTAAAAAAAAAGATTCGTTAGTAGATTGTGTCTTACGCATATACCTTTAATAATTCATATTCATAAAAAAATAAGTAAAAAAAAGAAAAACATGTTGATTATATCCAATTTGGAAACATCAAAAAATTAAGTTCATCATGGGTAGGGACACTATTGCTGAGATAATAACCTCTATACGAAATGCCGATATGGATAGAAAAAGGGTGGTTCGAATAGGATCTACTAATATTACGGAAAGTATTGTTAAAATACTTTTGCGCGAAGGGTTTATCGAAAACGTGAGAAAACATCGCGAAAACAACAAACTTTTTTTGGTTTTAACCTTACGACATAGAAGGAATAGAAAAAGACCCTATAGAAATGTTTTAAATTTAAAACGGATCAGTCGACCTGGTTTACGAATCTATTCTAACTATAAACAAATTCCTAGAATTTTAGGTGGGATGGGAATTATAATTCTTTCTACTTCTCGAGGTATAATGACAGACCGGGAAGCTCGAGAAGAAAAAATCGGCGGAGAAATTTTGTGTTATATATGGTAATCCTTTTAATATCCAAGTTGGGTCTGATACTTCCTATTTGTGAAAAAAAAAAGAAAAAGAGCAAGTTGTCTAATACCGTTCCTCCTCCATCAGTTGATAATTCAAGGGGGATTTACCAGGAATGAAAGAACAAAAATGGGTTCATGAAGGTTTAATTACTGAATCGCTTCCCAACGGTATGTTCCGGGTTCGTTTGGATAATGAAGATCTGATTCTAGGTTATGTTTCAGGAAAGATCCGGCGTAGTTTTATACGGATACTACCGGGAGATAGGGTCAAAATTGAAGTAAGTCGTTATGATTCCACCAGAGGACGTATAATATATCGCCTCCGTAACAAGGATTCGAAAGATTAGGTCTTTTTTTTTCACTTCAACATCCCTTTAGGTGGAAATACGATTCGAGGTGGAAAAACTTTTTTCTTCCAAAAAGTGATTCTAATTAAGGTAAGGAATAAAAAATATGAAAATAAGAGCTTCTGTTCGTAAAATTTGTGAAAAATGTCGATTAATCCGTAGACGGGGACGAATTATAGTAATTTGTTCCAACCCGAAACATAAACAAAGACAAGGATAATTAGACTCCCTAAAAGAACCAATGTACAAATAAAGAATCTGTTTTGGCATGAAATGGATATATCCATATTTCTCTAATGCATATTTATGAGATGATAAAATATGGCAAAAGCTATACCGAGACGTAGAAATGGACGTATTGGTTTACGTAAGAGTACACGTAGAATACCAAAAGGAGTTATTCATGTTCAAGCAACTTTTAATAACACCATTGTTACTGTTACAGATATACGGGGTCGCGTGGTTTCTTGGGCCTCTGCCGGTACTTCTGGATTCAAGGGTACAAGAAGGGGGACGCCGTTTGCTGCCCAAACCGCAGCGGGAAATGCTATTCGTACAGTAGTCGATCAAGGTATGCAACGAGCAGAAGTCATGATAAAAGGCCCTGGTCTCGGAAGAGACGCAGCATTACGAGCTATTCGTAGAAGTGGTATCCTATTAACTTTTGTACGGGATGTAACTCCTATGCCGCATAATGGCTGTAGACCTCCGAAAAAAAGACGTGTGTAGAAATGAATATTGAAGTCATTTTCAGAGAAACAAGAGAAATAAACGATTACATGATCTAATCAAATAATATTATTATGGTTCGAGAGAAAGTAACAGTATCTACTCGGACACTGCAGTGGAAGTGTGTTGAATCAAGAACAGACAGTAAACGTCTTTATTATGGACGCTTTATCCTGTCTCCACTTATGAAAGGTCAAGCTGACACAATAGGCATTGCGATGCGAAGAGCTTTGCTTGGAGAAGTAGAAGGAACATGTATTACACGTGTAAAATTTGAATCTGAGAAAATCCCACATGAATATTCTACCGTGGGGGGGATTCAAGAATCATTACATGAAATTTTAATGAATTTGAAAGAAATTGTATTGAGAAGTAATATATATGGAACCTGTCACGCGTCTATTTGTGTCAAGGGTCCTGCATATGTAACTGCCCAAGACATCATCCTACCGCCTTGTGTAGAAATCGTTGATAATACACAACATATAGCTAACTTGACAGAACCAATTGATTTGTGTATTGAATTACAAATCGAGAAAAATCGTGGATATCTTATAAAAACGCCACAAAACTTTCAAGATGGTAGTTATCCTATCGATGCCGTATTCCTGCCTGTTCGAAATGCGAATCATAGTATTCATTCCTATGGTAATGGGAATGAAAAACAAGAGATACTTTTTCTCGAAATATGGACAAATGGAAGTTTAACTCCGAAAGAAGCACTTCATGAAGCCTCTCGGAATTTGATTGATTTATTTATTCCCTTTTTACATATGGAAGAAGAAAACGTGCATTTCGAGGCCAATCAACACAAAGTTCCATTATCCCCTTTTTTATTTGATGATAAATTGGCCAAACTAAAAAAAAACAAATACAAATAGCATGGAAATCCATTTTTATTGACCAATCAGAATTGCTTCCAAGGATCTATAATTGCTTCAAAAGGTCCAATCCAATATATATATACATTAATTTTGGACCTTTTGAATAACAGTCAAGAAGATCTTATGAAAATTGAGCATTTTCACATAGAAGATGTAAAACAGATATTGGGCATTCTAGAAAACCATTTTGCAATTGATTTACCAAAAAATAAGTTTTAATGGTATTCCATTGGATTTCTTTCGTCTTTTTTAGATGCAAATTCAATTTGGTTTTGGATTTTAAACCCCATTTCTATATCCAAAATCCATTCAGAATGAAATTCTTAATTCAATTTAATTAATTGAATAGATAAATGTATCTAGGGAGAATTCACTTTAAAGCGACTATTCCCTAGATACACACGCGTGTTATTTTACAATTGAATCAATTTTAAAAAAGACCTAAAGTTAGGGATTTATCAATAGGTAATGTTGCACCAATCCCTAACCAAAGGGAAACGACAGTACCAATCAAAAAAACAGTTGTCGCTACTGGACGCCGAAACGGATTTTGAAATTTATTAACATTCTCTAAGAAAG